CATCTTTGGACCAAAAACAAGCAAGGGGGGGAATACCACAAAGAGAAAGTGTACCTACTAAAAAAGCATTTTTTGTAATTGGTACATGCTTTTTTAAACCTCCCATAAGAACCATATTCTGACTTTTATCTGGAGAATATCCAACAATAGCTTCCATTGAATGAATAATAGATCCGGATCCTAAAAACAACAATGCTTTCGAATAAGCATGAGTAATCAAATGAAATAAAGCGGCTCGATAAGACCCCATACCTAGAGCTAACATCATATAACCCAATTGAGACATTGTAGAATAAGCTAAACCTCTTTTAATATCTTTTTGAGCAAGAGCTAAAGTAGCTCCTAATAATACTGTTATTATACCTATTAAAGATATGAAATTCATTATGTAAGGTATGATTCTAAAAAGAGGAAGAAGTCGAGCTACAAGAAAAATGCCCGCTGCTACCATAGTAGCGGCATGTATAAGAGCCGAAATAGGAGTAGGGCCTTCCATGGCATCAGGTAACCATACATGAAAGGGGAATTGTGCCGATTTAGCAACTGCACCGGCAAATAAAAGAAAGGCACACAAAGTAAGAAATAAAAAAGGAACCTCATTATTAGAAATCAAGTTATTGAATATTTGGAACAAATCCCGAAATTCAAAACTACCGGTTATCCAATAAAGACCTAAAATTCCTAATAATAAACCAAAATCGCCTACACGATTCGTTACAAACGCTTTTTGGCAAGCAGTCGCCGCACTAGGTCGTGTGAACCAAAAACCTATTAATAGATAAGAACACATTCCAACTAATTCCCAAAAAATATAAATTTGGATCAAATTCGAACTAGTAACTAATCCCAACATGGAAGTATTGAAAAAACTCATAGAAGCAAAAAATCGCAAATATCCTTGATCATGAGACATATAATTGTCACTATAAAAAAGAACCAAAATTCCAACAGTAGTAATTAATATTAACATAATAAAAGTAAGTGGATCGATTAAGTGACCGAACTCTAAAGAAAAATCATTATTAATGGTCCAAGACCATACATATTGATAGATAAAACTTCTATTTATTTGCTGAATAGATAGATAGACCGAAAGTATCATAACTATACTTAAGAATAAAATACTAGGAAAAGCCCACATACGGCGAAGATTTTTTGTTGCCGTTGGAAAAAGTAGAAGTCCCACTCCTATTAACATAGGAACTGGAAGTGGAATGAAGGGGATAATCCATGAATATTGATATGTATATTCCATAAAAAAACCTTTTTATTTTTAATTAATTCTTTCTAATTCACCGGCTCTTATATCTTTTTATAGGTTCAATAAAAAATCAAGATATGGAAAACTTAAATAGACTTTTCTATTCCTAATTATTCTGAATCTTTCTTCTTTACCCAATACTTCAAATATTCAAATCAAGAAGTTCGAATTGGTCAAATGATATGAATATGATCAAGTTACTATTTATATTTAAAATGAAATAACACACTAATTCATTTTATTAATATTGAATATTAAGTAAGATTTTTAGGAAAATGCAGAAATAAATTCAATTATTATTACGTATTACGATAATTTATATCCATAGAGCAAATAATTATACCAAAATAGAGTAGTTAATACATTACTTTATTTTGATATAAATAATAGGATGATCCATATCAAAACTGGCCCCCCAAAAAAAGAACTAGTTCTTTTTTTTTTAGTTCGTTTATTCATAATCATTAACTAATTCATGGTAGAACTGATTATTTTCCATTCGAATAAAAGACATTTCTTTTTCTTTCTAGAAAACGCTAGAATATCCCACACTTTTGTTTCAATACCAGGGAGAAGAAATAGACTTAAAAGAAAAGACGAAATTACTAAGATGACTTTTAGAAAATCATGTATCCTTTGATTAACTACTAGTTTAATTCCAATTTTAAAATCAAAAAAATGTGTACTCGCTCTTTTCTTTTTCTTTTGAGCTTGACCAACTAATAAAAAACTACAGTAATTTAAAGAATTTGGAATTTGTTAGGTAAGGATTGGTTTTTTTGAACTTTTTGGTGTATTTTGTTACATGTATAAATAGAGCACGACGAAAATAGACAGAGATATAAAAAAAAAAAGAAAAAATGGAATTGTTTGACCAATAGATGTCTTTCACATTCAACTAGAGAAATGAATAACTTTTTCAAATTTTTCATGGCAGTTCCAAAAAAACGTACTTCTATCTCAAAAAAACGTATTCGTAAAAACATTTGGAAAAGGAAGGTATATTGGGCAGCGTTGAAAGCTTTTTCCTTAGCGAAGTCTCTTTCTACCGGGAATTCAAAAAGCTTTTTTGTGCGACAATTAAATAGTCAAACACTCGATTAAATAATCTTAATCTGAAAATGGTACTTTTTTTTTTTTAAAAAAAAGATACAAGGTTTCACTTTTTTTTTGAATATGTTTTATCCGGTGGGGATTCTTATTTTCCTCATCGGTACACTTATCTGTCATATCATAATA